TAAGAAGGAATATGTAAGCTACCCACTTGATTTCCATGGGATTGTAGTTCAATTGGTCAGAGCACCGCCCTGTCAAGGCGGAAGCTGCGGGTTCGAGCCCCGTCAGTCCCGGCGGATTCAATACATCAATTCCCCTTTTTGTTTCTGGGCAAGGGGATGAAAATGGTTTCATTTCTCTTTTTTTTTTTCTTTTTTCATAAAGCAAAAGAAAGGGTCGACTATTTGAATTATTTTAACTAGGGTAGAGAGACATATGTAAATTGTAAATTAATTATAATTATTGAGAGCATTCAACACTTCAAGAAAGAGATACTGTATGGGGTTTCCGCTTTTTGTCAACTGATCTCCCATTAATTCGTGTAGGAAAATGGAATAGGATAGCGTATAATACATTTGACAAGAGTACCTATATATATTTTTCTTTCTATGAAATCAAGGAATTTGAAATAGTTCGACTCCAACCAAGGAAAGAGGATATTTAAAAAATAAAGATAAAATGTGTCTTCCCTAATGAATATGCTCTTTTTAAAGATTAGAGTAGAGTAGATGTCGAAGAAAAAACTCGTAAGAAAAATTAACGAGTTAATTTTTTGGAATATTTGCGTTTTTTTTACTGGGACTCGTCTTTGTCACATTCCCTTTCTTTGTTTTCAAAAAAGATGATAGACCCTTTAAATTTTTTTTGAATTTCAAATTGAACTTCGTACTTATTTTCTCTATTTTATTTCTATTGTTTATTTAAGGTTCTTTAGAAACTCGTTTTTGTAAAGAATCGAAGTAGAAAAGGTTTTTTTATGATACTTCATCAGATGATTGTACAAGGAAAGTAAACTTCTAGGTTGTAGCAAAGAAAGCCGGGAAAAAGGATCATAAATAAATATTTTTTGATTGGATCAGGAATCTCATTATGTATTCGGTGTGGATAAAAGATCTTCCTATGTTATACTATTAAATTCTTGACGATGAATCGATTTTATAGCTCCGATATTGTTATTCATGATATTTCTTTCATTCGATATCATCGAAATCTAATTCATCTGAATGAGTTTACAAGCGAAAGATTTCTCATCTCTATGGGATTAAATCCCGAGATATTCCAAAGAAAAAAAATAATAAACGATTAAATTATGGAAGTCAATATTCTTGCATTTATTGCTACTGCACTCTTCATTCTCGTTCCTACTGCTTTTTTGCTTATAATTTACGTAAAAACAGTTAGTCAAAATGATTAATTTGAATACAATTTTACTATCAATGAAAAAAAAAGATTTCAATTTCTCGTCTTAAATGAAAGGAATGCATTAGACTCAGTAGTAGTATCCTAAGGGGCCCGCTAGTATGGTAGAAAGAGATCTCTTTCTACCATACTAGCCATTATGGTTATTGTAATGTATAAAGATACAAGTGAAATATCTTAATATAAAGGAATCCACCTATATCTCTCTTTTTCTTTATAAACGTCAATATAAATTAAATAGAATATGAAATGTATGTACATACTTTCTCAATTTCATTTGTTTGTTTGATCCATTTAATACAGATAATCCCAATTCGATGGAAGCTTCTTCAGATTTCGAAAGGGGTTACCCCATGAATGGTTAACCGTGTAAACCCTGATATAAAAATAGAAAATGAGTCAATAAAACAAAACATAAATCCAATTTCTAAAAAAAAATCTTAAAAAATATTGCCGAACGGTCTAGAAAACTAAAACAATTGATACAGGTTGATAGAGTTTGATTATTACCGCAATTAGAAGTATTTCTAGAGTCCACTTCTTCCCCACACTACGAGAGAGAGGGAAAATGTAAAAACTACCATTAAAGCAGCCCATGCGAGACTTACTATATCCATGTGAATTCTGTCCCCTATTTCTATGAATATGAAGAAACTATTCCATTATTGTTCACTAATAATAGTGAAATCCCTGGTGCAGAGTCAAAAAAAGGGAGAGGTATTGGGTCACCATTGATGAACTACTCCAAAAAATCCACTTATCTTATAATGAGTTATTCTTATTATAGAATTTCTAGTAGAATCGACAAGATGTAAACACAAGCAAACAGACACTTTTTGAAGTATCCAAGGAATCTGACTCACATGTAGAAAGAATAAGACTTTTTCTTTCGTTTATCGTTTTTTATTTTTGGAAGTAAAATGAAAGGCAATTCTTCATCTAATCTAATATTTATTGAATGTCTGAACATTCCGAGACTTTCATGAGTCTGTATCCAAAGTATCTTAGGTCCTTTCCAAAACTATTAATTTAATTCCTTCTCTGGCTATCCAATCTAATTGAAGATTCAGTAAGTGGAACTAAATTAGTAGTGGCAAGTAAAGATTTACGGATTTCCCTCTACTACTTTAAGTTTTCCTTGAATCTGATAGGCAAAACTTTAGGTTAGAGAATAGAACCTCGAGAGCCAGGGGCTTAGAATAACGAAAAGAAAGTATCAAGAGTCTTTTCCTACGTTTGTTATAATAGGGGATTTAAAGTCTGTTGTTGAGGCGGCACCCGGATTTGAACTGGGGAAAAAGGATTTGCAGTCCCCCGCCTTACCACTCGGCCATGCCGCCAAAACGATAGAAACTAGATTCCAATTTTCTTTTTTTTTTTGAACTCGGAAAAAAAAATATATATAGATTTTCAGTCACAAAATATAGAATCCAGTACAAACCAGAACCATTAACTATATGACTGTAAATTCATGACCAGTTTTGAATTAAAATCTACTTTTATTTCTAATAATATTAAGAAAATCATTAGAAATGGATTTATAACTAATCCATATTGAGTTTTTTCAATTAAAAAGAAATCTTCTTCAATTTCAATTATAACAGTAATTATGAGTATATGTAAACCCCAGAATCAGAACATACGTTACGTTGTGTTATAGAGCTATAGCTCTATAATGGGGTATTTTATCTCTCTAGGGATGCTTTTGAGGAGTAATTCTCAATAAATTTTTATATTTCAATTTTTCATTGAATACCTTGAAGAGAAAATTTCCTTTTTGATAGAGCACAGCATATGCTGTCCCAAATAGAACTGTACCACAATAAAAGAAGAAAAAGAGACATATATATCTGTGCATTCTTTTTTATTTTAATAATAAAAAAAATGACTAAATAAAAAAACACAAGTTTTCTTACCTACTTCAATTCAATGATATTCTAACGATTCTATTCAAAATAGGTAAAAATAAATCTCTTTTCTGCAAATCTTTTTTTGAACAATGAAATAAAAATACATGAAAAAGTAAAGTGGTTAAAAAAAAAGTTTTCTATTTATTATATGTTTATCGGCTCGAACAGATCCAATGATGAATACATTTTTTTATGGTATGCAATCGAATTGGAATATGTAATATCATAGGTGAAAATGAAATTACTTTTTTTTTTAGTCTTTACAAAACTCCATAAGTTCCAGTGGTATTTCTCAATTCTATTCCATTTGGATCTATTTCTTATAAAAAATTCTAATTGAATCTAGTCTCCGTTCATACGTATTTCATACATTCCATATATCTTGGAGTTGGATAAAATTTCATGTGATTCAGTAAACAGAATAGAAATTCCATTATTGCTAGATCGAATTCTATGGATATGATTCGGTGAAGAATGAGAGATGGGATGGGATTTTTTCAATAAACGGATAAATGGGAAATTCAAAAAAGATGCTCGGGGATGGAAAAGAGGGAACATCTACAATACCCGGATTTAATCAGATACAATTTGAAGGGTTTTATCGGTTTATTGATCAGGGTTTAATAGAAGAACTTTCTAAGTTTCCAAAAATTGAAGATATAGATCACGAAATTGAATTTCAATTATTTGTGGAAACATATCAATTGGTAGAACCTCTGATAAAAGAACGAGATGCTGTCTATGAATCACTTACATATTCTTCTGAATTATATGTATCCGCGGGATTAATTTGGAAAACCAGTAGGAATATGCAAGAACAAAGAATTTTTATTGGAAACATTCCTTTAATGAATTCCCTTGGAACTTCTATAGTAAATGGAATATATAGAATTGTGATCAATCAAATATTGCAAAGTCCTGGTATCTATTACCAGTCAGAATTGGATCATAACGGGATTTCGGTCTATACCGGCACCATAATATCAGATTGGGGAGGCAGGTTAGAATTAGAGATTGATAAAAAAGCAAGAATATGGGCTCGGGTGAGTAGGAAACAGAAAATATCTATTCTAGTTCTATCATCAGCTATGGGTTCGAATCTACGAGAAATTCTAGAGAATGTTTGCTACCCTGAAATTTTCTTATCTTTCTTGACCGATAAGGAGAAAAAAAAAATTGGGTCAAAAGAAAATGCTATTTTGGAGTTTTATCAACAATTTTCTTGTGTAGGTGGGGATCCAATATTTTCTGAATCCTTATGTAAGGAATTACAAAAAAAATTCTTTCACCAAAGGTGTGAATTAGGCAGGATTGGTCGCCGAAATATTAATTGGAGACTTAATCTTAATATACCTCAGAACAATATATTTTTGTTACCACGAGATATATTAGCAGCTGCCGATCACTTGATTGGGATGAAATTTGGAATGGGTACACTTGATGATATGAATCATTTGAAAAATAAACGTATTCGCTCTGTAGCGGATCTTTTACAAGACCAGCTCGGGTTGGCTCTGGCTCGTTTAGAAAATGTAGTTAAGGGAACTATCTCCGGAGCAATTAGGCATAAATTGATACCTACTCCCCAGAATTTGGTAACTTCAACTCCTTTAACAACTACTTATGAATCCTTTTTCGGATTACACCCATTATCTCAAGTTTTGGATCGAACTAATCCATTGACACAAATCGTTCATGGGAGAAAATTGAGTTATTTGGGCCCTGGCGGATTAACAGGGCGAACTGCTAATTTTCGGATACGAGATATCCATCCTAGTCACTATGGGCGTATTTGTCCCATTGACACGTCTGAAGGAATCAATGTTGGACTTATTGGATCTTTATCAATTCAT